TTTCCTTGTTGTCGATATTGACATGTATAATCGGACTCTATCTTTATTCTCGTCCAATTAATCAGTTATTTATCAGACTATGGAGTGAATAATTTAATCAATTAATATTCGATTCTTTCTTCAACTTGAAATCGGTTCAAAACAAAATTCTTTTTTTTTTTTATTGCAATTTTGATATAAATAATATTAGTTTGATATAAATAATATTAGATATAAATAATACTAAAAAAAAATACAGATTCAGGCCATCATTAATTATTTGCGATTAATTATTTGAGATAGTATTTTAGTACACATACATATGTATATAAAGTTAGCCTTTCTAAAGTTTAGACGAAAAGATTTTACTAATGCACAGCAAAGTAGTCAACTCCATTTGTTAGAACAGCTTCCATTGAGTCTCTGCACCTATCCTTTTTTTTATTCTTATGTATATGTATGAACCTTGTTTTGTTTTTTGAAAACAGGATTTGGCTCAGGATTGCCCATTTTAAATTCCAGGGTTTCTCTGAATTTGAAAGTTATCACTTAGTAAGTTTCCATACTAAGGCTCAATCCAATTAAGTCCGTAGCGTCTACCAATTTCGCCATATCCCCCCTTTTTATATTAAGATCGATCTTATTATGCTGCTATTCTTTTTTTTTCTTTCATTTATAATCTATCGGAACTGTAGAAGTTATTAAAAAAAAAGAATTCCTATAAAAGTCTTTCTATTTGTATTTGATTTCTTGTCTATCTTCTTTCATCTCGATCGGAGACTCCTATTTGGTCTAATCCGAAATGATTCTAGCATTTCTGTATCCGCAATTCAATATAGATATATACCACATTTATTATATATGCCTCTTCCCCTCTCATTTTTCTCATGCAATTTGAGATACTCGAACGGTCGATTCTTTTCTTTTTTGTTTTGCTATTCTATATTAATTATGTATATTAATTTTGAATAACTAAGAATAAAAAAAACTAACTACGATTCGAGTAGTTTACTAAATTCCCGCGCATGTACAATTTCGGTTGTTATTCTTATGTAGGCCCGCTTAGCTCAGAGGTTAGAGCATCGCATTTGTAATGCGATGGTCATCGGTTCGACTCCGATAGCTGGCTTTTCATTATTTGTTTGATTTTTTTACTTGATTGATAATGTTTTTTTGACATCAAAGAATATTGAAAAAGCTTCTTCCCCTTTTTTCTAAGAATCGCCGATTATATTATTATGTGGGAGAAATTTTCCATTATGAATAGAAAAGTTAAAGCTCTCCAGAAAAACATTATTATTGTATATACAATAAAGTCTGGGAGAGAATCCATCTCATTAGTCTTTGTAGTATAATATTTCATGCCCCCCATTTATCATATTTATCCTTTAGTTCAGTTTTAATATGAAATTTCAATAAAATAAGGGAAATAAGGAGTTTTTATGTCACGTTACCGAGGGCCTCGTTTCAAAAAAATACGCCGTCTGGGGGCTTTGCCGGGACTAACTCGTAAAAGGCCTAGAGCCGTAAGCGATCTTAGAAATCAATCGCGTTCCGGTAAAAAATCTCAATATCGTATTCGTTTAGAAGAAAAACAAAAATTGCGTTTTCATTATGGTCTTACAGAACGACAATTACTTAAATACGTTTGTATCGCCGCAAAAGCAAAAGGGTCAACGGGTCAGGTTTTACTACAATTAATCGAAATGCGTTTGGATAACATCCTTTTTCGATTAGGTATGGCGTCAACTATTCCTCGAGCCCGCCAATTAGTTAACCATAGACATATTTTAGTTAATGGTCGTATAGTAGATATACCAAGTTATCGCTGCAAACCTCGAGATATTATTACAGTGAAGGATGAACAAAAATCTAGAGCTATGATTCAAAACCATCTTGATTCATCCGCCCAGGAGGAATTGCCAAAACATTTGACTTTTCAACCATTCCAACACAAAGGATTGGTCAATCAAATAATAGATAGTAAATGGATTGGCTTGAAAATAAATGAATTATTAGTCGTAGAATATTATTCTCGTCAGACTTAAACCTAACTAAAATAATAAATAATCTAAAATAATAAAATAAAGGTTCGGACAATTTTGCCCCCTGGTTCCTAAGTAAATATAAGCGTGGGGGGGGGCTTTTCTCCCATTCATATATCATATATCATATTAGGGGTAGAGATATTTTTATCCTTTGACCACTCTTTACAGTATTTTTTGTACCGCAGAAATGAGGAATACAGACTTTATTTATAGGAAAGGTGGGAATAAAGGTATCCATTCTTATGTGATTTGATATATTTCAGTCAGTAACATTGATAAATTAGATGAAGGTACGGAAAGAGAGGGATTCGAACCCTCGGTAAACAAAAAAAGCCTACATAGCAGTTCCAATGCTACGCCTTGAACCACTCGGCCATCTTTCCTACATAACGATTCTGGACCATAAACCGAGTAAATCGCGAGTCATTCATATTACATTATTGGATAGGTGCGGTATGTACAATCTCATTTTAACTAGAACTAAAAAAACGAAAAAAAAAAAAGAGAAACTAACTATAAAAATAGAAAACTTTGAATTTTAATCAAATAAAAGTCGCTGGGGAATAAAGAGAATTTTTTTTTGAAAAATTCTTTGTTAAATTTGTTAAAAACAATAAAGATATATTCGTAGACATCGCGCGCATCCCTTTCTGATAACTAGACCGGCTTAAATCAATGGATAGGGAGGACTCGAACGGGCGGTTTCTCTTTTTTTTTTTTTCTGAGTCAAGTCTCTTTTTATGTTATTTTGTACTGTACAATTCCTTTTTTTGTGGGGTCGTTTTCTCACGAGAGGTAATAAAAATAAATTATAAAATGGATTGAGTGCTACCTATGCCTAGATCCCGGATAACTGGAAATTTTATTGATAAGACCTTTTCAATTGTAGCCAATATCTTATTACGAATAATTCCGACAACTTCAGGAGAAAAAGAGGCATTTACCTATTACCGAGATGGTGTGATTTGATTTTTTATTTTTTTTTACTTAACTTACCACTATCAAGCCTGAGGAAAAAAAGATTAGTCGGGATAGAAAGATTTGAAATAACTCTACGCCTGGTGAAGGTGAAGTTTATAAATAAAACAATTCCTTCTGTTGTGTATTCCCGATTAATGCAGCCTCAGATGCTTCAATTGTCGATTCTAGCATTGAGCGAAAGGTTGAACCTAGAACTATGGTTCTGTATTGCGGGTTAACCCAATTCCACTAGTACCATATAAATAGGCAGCATAGAGGAAGAAGCACTACGTCTAGGAATCAACAACACGAAAACTTTGTTATAAATTATCCCTTTTCTTTATTGGGATCAAACTAAGAACAATGGTTGGGACAACAAGCATCCATCTCGTTCGTACTTTGAATACCCATATAACCGTCGAAGACTGTTGAAGTGACTAATTCCTAGAAATTAAGAGACGTTGAGGACAAAGAAATTGTTGGAGTTAACTTAACATTTTTATCTAGTACTGACGCGCTCGATGTTACGAAAAGATCTTTTGCAGTAAGGTTGGCTAGAGATTTCTTGTAAAAACACTAGCCCCGTTCAGTTCATAATGAGAATATTTTACTGCCTTTTGATTCACTGTATTATTCTCATTATGCACATAAGGGAGGAGCCGTATGAGATGAAAATCTCACGTACGGTTCTGGAACGGAGATTCTTTAAATTGAATAACGACCGTAACGAATGTCCGCCCAATCTGAAGGAAATTATGCGGAAGCTTTAGAGAATTATTATGAAGCTATGCGCCTAGAAATTGATCCCTATGACCGAAGTTATATACTCTATAATATAGGCCTTATTCACACAAATAATGGAGAACACACAAAAGCTTTGGAATATTATTTTCGGGCACTAGAACGAAACCCTTTCTTACCACAAGCTTTTAACAATATGGCCGTGATCTGTCATTACGTGCGACTATCTCCACTATAGAAAGAAAAAGAAAGAGCCAAATCCACTAGTAAAAAAAAAATAGGCTTTCTACATATACATCGTCAAAAAGAACGATTTTTATCAGCTGTAGCAAAGAAAGAAACTTCATAGAAGTCAAAATAGGAAGAAAAAAAAATATGCTTATATACTATATTCTATGGATAAAGGATCTAATTGATAGAGGAAGTACCGTAAAGATCAATTAGCGAGATTTTTGGCCGATACACTAAGAACTGCTTCCTTATGTCTTATGTCATAATATGAGACATACTTTAGGAATCAACTTATGTAACAGAGGCGATCACCTAAAGTATTGAGCAGCGGTGCAGCATCAGATCCCAAAGATAGTAAGTCCTTTCTTTCTTATGAGGAAGGGTCTTTTTCAAAGATTCTATATAAAATTTATCTATTTCTATATGAAAGCGAGATAGTTACCTTTCAGAAAATTCTAATGATAGTAGAATGCCTACGCTTTATTCTTCTGAGGGTGGGAGAAAAGATAAAACAAAACGGATTATTAATCAAATCCAAATTCAAATTCGAAACTCATGTAATTAACCCCCTTTTGTTAACTCGAGAAAAAAAGGGGGGGGGTACCAAAACAATTGACTACGGAGCCGTATGAGGTAGGAAACTCTCAAGTACGGTTCTAAGGAAAGGAATTTACTCGCCTATTCCGACCGAGGAGAACAGGCCATTCGTCAGGGAGATTCCGAAATTGCAGAGGCGTGGTTCGATCAAGCCGCTGAGTATTGGAAACAAGCCATAGCGCTTACTCCTGGAAATTATATCGAAGCACAGAATTGGTTGAAGATTACAAGGCGTTTTCAATAAGCTAAGAACACTCTCTTTGAGTATTTTTCTTATTTTATTTATTATTTAGTTTTATTATTTTTTATTTTCTATTTATTTATTATTTTGTTATACCCCTTTCTAAGATCTAAACCTTTTATAAAATCTAAAACCTTTCTTTTTCGTCTGGTATTTCATTATTTCATAGGAATAAAAGAAAAAGATATAAAGTACAGGAGAGA